ATGAATTTAAACCGCTGATTATTTTCCACCAACCACAAGGACATTGGAACCCTCTATTTAATTTTTGGAGCCTGAGCAGGAATGGTAGGAACAGCCATGAGAGTCATAATCCGCACAGAATTAGCTCAACCAGGCTCGCTCCTCCAAGATGACCAAGTTTATAAAGTAGTAGTAACCGCACACGCCTTAGTCATGATATTTTTTATGGTAATGCCAATAATGATAGGAGGATTTGGAAACTGATTAATCCCCCTAATGATAGGAGCCCCAGACATGGCCTTCCCTCGGATGAACAACATGAGGTTTTGACTAGTTCCTCCATCCTTTATTCTATTACTGGCCTCAGCCGGAGTAGAAAGAGGAGTCGGTACTGGCTGGACCATTTACCCTCCCCTCTCAAGAAATATAGCCCATGCAGGGGGGTCAGTTGACCTCGCCATCTTCTCACTACACCTAGCCGGAGCATCATCTATATTAGCCTCAATAAACTTTATAACAACAATAATAAATATGCGAACCCCGGGCGTCACTTTTGACCGATTACCATTGTTTGTCTGATCAGTATTTATAACAGCCTTTCTCCTCCTTCTAAGACTACCAGTACTAGCAGGTGCCATAACAATGCTACTAACCGACCGGAAAGTAAAAACCACCTTTTTCGATCCTGCAGGGGGAGGAGACCCTATACTATTCCAACACTTATTCTGGTTTTTTGGACACCCAGAAGTATATATCCTAATCCTACCGGGATTCGGAATGATTTCGCACGTAATAGCACACTACAGTGGAAAGCAAGAACCCTTCGGCTATCTAGGCATGGTATATGCTATGGTAGCCATAGGAATACTAGGGTTCCTAGTATGAGCTCACCATATGTTCACAGTTGGTATGGATGTTGACACACGCGCCTACTTTACCGCCGCCACTATGATCATAGCCGTACCAACAGGGATCAAGGTATTCAGATGAATGGCCACCCTTCAAGGATCCAAGCTAGTCTGAGAGACTCCTCTCCTATGAGCACTAGGTTTTGTATTCTTATTCACAATCGGAGGACTAACCGGCATAGTATTAGCTAACTCATCAATAGATGTAATACTCCACGATACTTACTACGTAGTAGCTCATTTCCACTACGTCTTATCAATGGGAGCAGTATTTGCAATATTCGCCGGATTCACTCACTGATTCCCATTATTCTCAGGGACCGGTCTACACCCCCTATGATCAAAGATACAATTCTTCATTATGTTCATAGGAGTAAACCTAACGTTCTTCCCACAACACTTTCTAGGACTAGCCGGAATGCCACGACGATACTCAGACTATCCAGACGCTTATACTACATGAAATACCATATCCTCGATCGGGTCCCTCATCTCCTTAGTAGGAGCAATCTTATTTCTATTCCTAATATGAGAAGCATATGCTTCCCAACGAGAAGTACCAGCGCCTTCTTTCGTAAGAGCCTCACTAGAATGACAATACGAACATTTCCCACCATCCCACCACACTTTCGAAGAAACACCAACAACCTTCCTACCAATTAAGAACTAGAACCTAAACGAAGATTAGTTTAATAAACATGAAGTTTCGACCTTCAAATTCTTAGTATAGACCCTAAGATCTTCTAGTGAAAATTCTAACTACTATACTATTTTCCCTATTTTTCCTAGGGATAGTAGGAGTGGTAATAAAACGCCTCCATCTCCTATCCTTACTTTTATGTCTCGAACTCTTACTAATATCCCTTTTTTTAAATATATCAACATGATCACACCTACACGAATCAATGGCCTCTTTAAAATTCTCAATTCTCCTACTAACCTTATCAGCATGCGAAGCTAGAGCAGGATTAGCACTGATGGTTTCTATGTCACGAAGACACAAAACAGACCTTCTAGCAAACTTCAATCTACTACAAACATAAATGGCAACTTGAACACAACTAGGACTACAAGATGCATCCTCCCCACTAATGGAAGAATTAGTCTACTTTCACGATTATACCCTAATTATATTAACCTTAATAACAATTCTAGTATTCTACGGTCTTCTCTCGTTAACTTCTTCATCATTTACTAACCGATTCTTCCTAGAGGGACAAGAGTTAGAGACCATCTGAACAGTAGTACCCGCCCTAATCCTAATCCTCATAGCATTCCCATCCCTACAACTACTCTACCTAATGGATGAAGTTAATAATCCTTTCCTAACTATAAAGGCAATAGGACACCAATGATACTGAAGCTACGAGTACACAGACTACCACGAAATAGAATTTGATTCCTATATGATACCCACAAGAGACCTTCTAGAAGGCCAACCACGACTATTAGAAGTAGATAATCGTCTTATACTTCCTTATCAAAACCCAATACGAGTTCTAGTTTCCTCTGCTGACGTTTTACATTCATGAGCCGTGCCATCCCTAGGAGTAAAGATGGACGCCGTCCCCGGACGCCTAAATCAAACATCGTTTCTTCTAAACCGAACTGGCCTATTTTACGGCCAGTGCTCAGAAATATGCGGGGCCAACCACAGGTTTATGCCAATCGTAATAGAATCCGTTCCCTTTAATGTATTCGAGAAATGAATAACACAAAACCTAGAAGAATCCTTGAGTAGCTTAAAGAAAAGCCTCAGCCTCTTGATCTGAAGATGGGCTAAGCCCCTCAAGGAATGCCTCAGCTAGACCTCGCCTGATTCTTCTTTAACTTCTTAATAGCCTGAACCCTAGTGCTATTAGTGGCCTCCACCTTATCAAGCCAAAAATGAAAGAACAATAGAACTACCTCAACCACCAACCAAACCGAAAAGACTACACAGACAAAAAAATGACAATGATAAGAAGACTATTTGGCCAATTCTCCCCAGACACAGTAGCATGAATTCCTCTACATTTAATATCAAGTTTAATAGCCATATCTTGATTACTAACAATTTTCCCAACAAACAAATTTAGAGGGCGAATGTTTTACCTCTGAGAAATTATACGACTAGAAACCACCAAGCTACTTTTCCAAAAAACTAAGAAGAGAACTGCTCCATGAACCCTAACCTTAACAGCTGTGTTTTTTATAATTCTATCCATTAACCTAATAGGACTATTCCCATATGCCTTCACCATATCTAGCCACGCCTCATTCACCTACAGCCTAGCCATCCCCCTCTGAATGAGCGTAAAAGTACTAGGATTTTACCTAGCTTTCAAAAGACGCCTAAGACACCTAGTACCACAAGGAACACCATCCGCCCTAATACCAGTAATGGTTTGAATAGAAACCCTAAGACTATTTGCGCAACCAATAGCCCTGGGCCTACGACTAGCCGCCAACCTAACCGCCGGACATTTACTACTGTTCCTTCTGTCAACAGCAACCTGACTACTAGCAAGAAACCCCACAATAAGAATCCTAACATTAATAATACTAATCCTTCTCTTTATACTAGAAGTCGGTGTAGCATGCATCCAAGCTTACGTTTTCACCTCCCTCTCCCACTTTTACTTGGACCAGAACATATAAATATGACCCATCAACACCCCTTCCACCTAGTAGATCAAAGCCCCTGACCGCTAACAGCAGCCTTCGGGGCCCTTATATTAACCTCCGGAACAGTAGTTTGATTCCATACAGGCAGATTCAGACTAGTAATCCTAGGACTACTAACCATAACCCTTACATCCATAAGATGATGACGCGACGTAATACGAGAAGCCACTTTCCAAGGACACCATACTTTAGTAGTAATTAAAGGACTACGTTATGGAATGATATTATTTATAACATCAGAAGTCTGCTTCTTTTTTGCTTTCTTTTGGGCCTTCTTCCACAGTAGACTAGCTCCCAGCGTAGAAATAGGGGTTACTTGGCCCCCAACAGGAATAAAACCCCTAAACCCCTTCCTAGTACCCCTCTTAAAAACGGCGGTATTATTATCATCCGGAGTTACCATAACATGGTCACACCATAGAATCATAGAAAACAAACGAATAGAGGCCATACAAGCACTAAGATTAACAGTAGCTCTAGGAATCTACTTCACAGCATTACAGGCATGAGAATACTTGGATGCTCCATTCACTATAGCTGACAGAGTCTATGGTTCTACCTTCTTCGTAGCCACAGGCTTCCACGGACTCCACGTAATCATAGGATCCACCTTTCTAGCCGTATGCTTCTTTCGACTACTAAATCATCACTTCTCGAACCATCACCACTTCGGATTCGAAGCAGCAGCTTGATATTGACACTTTGTAGACGTAGTCTGACTATTTTTATATGTCTGTATATACTGATGAGGATCATAAGAGAAGAAGGGAATTAAACCCTTATCAGATGATTTCAAGTCAACCGCATAACCGTTCTGCCACTTCTCCTTTATATTAATAAGAATAATGAACCTAACCATATTCACCTTGCTCTCAGTTGCACTATCAAGAGCATTATTATTAATAGGACACTTCTTACCAAGACGAACCCTAGAATTAGAAAAGAAAACTCCCTACGAATGTGGGTTTGACCCAATAAACTCCGCTCGCCTCCCCTTTTCATTCCGATTCTTCTTAATAGCTATTTTATTTCTAATTTTCGACCTAGAAATAGCCCTTTTATTCCCAGCAATCCCGTCAGTAAAACTTTTCATAAAGCCCTTGATTTTCTTTTCCACAATATTTATAATAATCCTAGCAATTGGCCTAGCCTACGAGTGAGAACAAGGAGGACTAGAATGGGCAGAATAGCCAATAAATGTTAACTCTTCTAATCATATCCATAACAGCAACAACATTAATAATATCTCCCCGGTGAAAGTGACCAGCAGTGTTCACCTCCCTATCCACAGCAACCTTAATATCAATAACCCTCCTAAGAAAACAGTCAGAAACCTGATCATCCCTCAGACTCTCACTAGCTTCAGATCCAATCTCAAGGCCACTAATAATATTAAGATGCTGACTAGCCCCTTTATGCCTACTAGCCCAAAACAAAGTAAAGAATCAACAGAACAACACCCAAAAAAGATTCCTCTTTTTAGTTTCATTTATAATTATATTTCTAATCTTAACCTTCTCCTCACTAAGAATAATAGCCTTCTTCATCTATTTCGAGGCCACGCTAATCCCTACCCTAGTTTTAATAACCCGATGAGGAGCTAAATTAGAACGGATGCAAGCCGGCATTTACTTTATATTCTATACCTTATTTGGTTCACTACCCTTACTAATATCTATACTCATATTACATATAGAACAAGGAACCTCAATATTCCCCCTGTCCCCAACTCCAGAAATAGCAACAAGACTATTCCCACTAAGAGCCTGATGATTAATCACTATCCTAGCCTTCCTCATAAAGATGCCCATTTATGGTTTCCACCTATGACTACCAAAGGCTCACGTTGAGGCTCCAGTAGCAGGTTCCATGATATTAGCCGCAATACTCCTAAAGCTAGGAGGTTACGGCCTCATCCGAGTGGCCCTGTTTTTCCCAGAAATCTCAAGCCCTAAGAGAACCCTACTAGTATTTTGCTGTTGAGGATCATTAATAACCAGAATCATTTGCCTTCGCCAGACCGACCTAAAGGCCCTAATCGCCTACTCATCAGTAGGGCACATGAGTCTAGTAGCAGGAGGAGCTATCTTAGCAACTCAATGAAGAATAAAAGGAGCTCTAATCCTAATGATAGCCCATGGACTCGTTTCATCAGCTTTATTTGCCCTAGCCAACCTCCTCTATGAACGGACCCACACGCGAAAAATGTTAATAACCCGAGGGTTCAAGACCATAACCACTCTGCTCCCAATTTGATGACTCCTAGCTTGCGCCGCCAACCTAGGACTACCTCCCTCACCAAAACTAATAGGAGAAATACTAATAATTTCAGGACTATTAGGGTGATCCCTGTGACTAATACCAATTCTAGGTCTAGCCACAGTATTCGGAGCCATCTATTCCCTATCAATATTTCAAAGAACGAAAACCCAACTCCACCCCACCCAAAAACTTCTGTTCAACAAAATAAAACCACGAGAACACTTAATGGTGGCCCTCCACCTACTCCCATTAATCCCCATGATTTTAGCACCAGAATCATACACAACATGACCCCAGTAGTTTATAAAAGAACCCTAACCTGTGGCGTTAGAAGAAGCGATACAACGCTCCGGGGTCCGAGTCCTACGAGAGTTTCCTGGGCCTGCTAAGCCAAAGGAATTGTGGTTTAACTCCATGAAGAACTCGATGACAATCAGACCATCAACAACAATCACCTCCATCTCCTTAGTAATTCTTATATCCCTCACAATATCCTTCATCCTAACTAAAAAGAACCTACCAAAATCAGTGCGAACCATCCCAAAAGGCCAAGTAGCCCTAACTACAATGAAGATACTAAGAGCATTATCACTAATAAACGTCCTATTATTTTACCTAAAACCAGAAAGAACAACGGGGAACCTAACCCCATGAATGAAAAGAAAACTGAATTCTATACTTTCCCTCTCCTTAGATAGTAACTTTATATTCTTCTCGGCAACGGCCTTAATCGTAACATGATCTATCATAGAGTTCTCAATTTACTACATGGCCTCCGACCCCCTCGGTCCAAAATTTTTCCGACTTCTAATCATATTCCTCCTCAAAATGTTAATTCTCACCTCATCAAAAAACCTATTCCTATTCTTTATAGGATGAGAGGGGGTCGGATTTCTTTCCTTTCTCTTAATAGGATGGTGGGCTACCCGTCAGGACGCCAAAACCTCCGCGCTTCAAGCAGTTATTTACAACCGTATAGGAGATATAGGTATAATACTACTTATAAGTATAGCCTTATTTACCAAAAACACCTGAAATATAAAAGGCTTTCTACCTCAAACATCCTCTAACTTAGAAATTAATATAATCCTATTTGCCTGTTTAGTCGCAGCAATTGGAAAGTCAGCTCAATTTGGGCTCCATCCATGACTCCCAGCAGCCATGGAAGGCCCTACACCAGTTTCAGCCCTTCTACATAGATCCACAATGGTTGTAGCTGGAGTTTTTCTCCTCATTCGGATAACCTCTATAATAGAACCAAGAAAAGCATTTTTAAATATATGTTTAATAACGGGAAGCTTAACCGCGATTTTCGCAGCCACATCAGCATTCTTTCAACACGACATAAAGAAGATAATTGCCTACTCAACAACAAGACAACTAGGCTTAATGGTAGTAGCAATAGGTTTTAATCAACCTCTCATAGCTTTTTTCCACATATGCACACACGCATTTTTCAAGGCTATGTTATTTCTATGTTCAGGAAGCCTCATACATAGATACAAAAAAGAACAAGATCTACGAAAGATGTCAAAAACCAACAACACAGCACCAATAACCTCCGCCTGTCTCCTTTTGGGAAGCATTGCCCTAATGGGCATTCCATTTCTAAGAGGGTTCTACTCAAAGGACTTAATACTAGAGACTATAGCCCTTTCTCCAAAAAAACTAATTAGATATATCCTAGCGATAATAGCCACTTTATTAACGGCAGGGTATAGCTTTCGAATAATATCTTTTTGCTTCTTAAAAATACCAAGAAACACTCCCGTAAAACCAGTAAAAGAAGAAAACCCTAACCTCTACAAACCACTAATTCGGTTAAGCATAGGAGCAATAGTAATAGGATGACTTCTCTCATCACACTGTTTCAGGTTACCAATAGTGATACCACTTCCGTCAATAAAGGCTTTTCCACTCATAGTAACTCTAGTTGGAGCTTCAATATCCTCAACAATAATCATATACTCCAAAAAGAGCAAAACCTACACTGTATCGTTTTTAACTAAGACCTGATTTTTTGACCGCCTGTCCCACCCCAGCTTAATAAAAGCTTTCAAAACAATAGCTCTTACAAGAACAACACGAACCCTAGATCGCGGATGAAGAGAAACAAGAGGTGGTCAAGGTATCTTCACAACAATAAATTCAGCTTCTAAGACAGCTCAGACAGCTCAAACCGGTTATATAAAGCAGTACTTACTATCAATTATAACTTTAATTATAATAATCTTCCTAGTATCAATAACTATTTAGCCACCCATCTAAACAAACTAAAGAGAGCGTAGTGAAGAAGAATCTATACCTCAAGAAACAACGAGAGCCACCACTAAAACTACTAGAAGAGCTACTCCTCCAACAACAAGGTAAAAGCCTCCAACACCATATAATCCAGATAAATTATCTAAATCATTCAAACTCAAAAGAACATTCCCTTTTAAGCCCAGTTCTGAAAAGTCCTCAAATATAAGAAATACCCAAACAGATAAAAGAACAAAAACAATAAAAACCTCTCCTAAATTTCTAACTACAGGATAACGATCCGCAGATAGAGCACTAGAATAGACAAAAACAACCATCATACCACCCATGTAAATCAATAACAATAATAAAGCCAAGAACGACAACCCTAAACATCTCAGAACTATACACCCAAACAACGACGTCAAAACCAAGCCCAAAGCCGCATAATAAGGAGAAAGGCTATAAAAAACCAAAGTTCTTCCTAAAAGAAGTAAAAGCAAAAATAAATAGAACACCATTTATATAAATGACAGGCCCCATCCGCAAGAGACATCCATTATTTCGGATAGTAAAAGGCTCATTAGTAGACCTACCCTCACCAAGAAACTTATCCATCTGATGAAACTTTGGATCCCTACTAGGACTATGTCTTATAGTCCAACTAATAACAGGAATTTTTCTAGCAATGCACTACACAGCAGACATTTCATTAGCGTTTTCTTCTGTAAGCCACATTTGTCGAGACGTAAAATACGGCTGACTACTTCGAAAAGTCCATGCAAAAAGAGCCTCTTTTTTCTTTATCTGTCTATACTGTCATATAGGACGAGGAATCTACTATGGGTCCTACGTAAACCAAGAGACTTGAAACATAGGAGTAATTCTATTCTTAATAACTATGATTACTGCTTTCGTAGGGTACGTGCTACCATGAGGCCAAATGTCTTTCTGAGCTGCTACAGTGATAACAAATCTTCTTTCCGCAATTCCATACATAGGAACAGACCTAGTGCAATGGGTATGAGGAGGATTTTCAGTAGACAAAGCAACCCTAACCCGGTTTTTTACCTTCCATTTTCTTTTCCCTTTCATTATAGCAGCATTATCAGTCATTCACTTACTATTTCTTCACCAAACAGGATCAAACAACCCAACAGGGTTAGACAGAAACTTTGATAAGGCCCCATTTCACACCTATTTTTCATCAAAGGATCTTGTTGGGTTTCTAGTCCTATTAACAGGAATCCTATCACTAGCTCTCCTTGCTCCAACAGCCTTAAAAGACCCAGAAAATTTCATCCCAGCTAAACCTCTCGTGACTCCAGTACATATCCAACCAGAATGATATTTCCTATTTGCATATGCCATTCTACGGTCTATTCCAAAAAAGTTAGGTGGAGTCATAGCCCTGGTCGCCGCAGTCTTAGTTTGATTTTTAGTACCAATTCTCCACACATCTTCAAACCAGGCGTCAACTTTTCGCCCGATTAGACAAATAGCATTCTGATCTTTGATAGCCACTTTCATAATATTAACCTGAATAGGAAGACAACCAGTGGAAGAGCCATACATTATAATAGGTCAAATAGCCTCAGTACTTTACTTCTCCATATTCTTATTTATGTTTCCAGGCATATCAGTTCTAGAAAAAAAACTCCTTCTCCGATAAAATTAGAGTAGCTTAAGGTAAAAGCTTGGCGTTGAAAATGCCAGATCAAAGGTTAAACTCCTTTCTCTAATAGAAAACTTGGTTCTAGTTTCCTTTTTAGTTTTTTTCCGTCTGCCACATGCAAGAAAAAAGCAACCCAGCGGATAAATCGCTCTCCTCTAACCAGCAGAGCGCTCAGCATAAGTTATTAACAAAAAGCCACTAACACCCGCGGCCAGCAGTGCTTAACATTGTACAATTTAAGAAATTAAGATACAGACAGGAAAAACAGAAGAGGCCCATACCGTGCCAGCAGCCGCGGTTACACGCTACCTTCAAGTTAAAAAATCCGGTGAAAAGAAGGGAAGGCCCAACATAAACCAATTGTAAGAAAACCTAATAGCAGTAGTAAGCAGAGACAAAATAAAAACAACAGACAAGCCCACCCAACAAGGAAAGAAATAAACTAGGATTAGATACCCTACTATACTTTTCCCACACGCAAAACCACCAGAGCAGTACGGCCAAGCTAAAACTTAAAGAACTTGGCGGTTTTCTAGACCTCCTTGGAGGAGCTTGTCATCGAATTGATAACCCCCAAGATACCTCACCTGTTTAAGAATCCCAGCCTGTATACCATCGTCGTCAGCTCACCTCAGGAAAGAGTGAGCAAAATGGAGTACACCCCCAACGTCAGATCAAGGTGCAGCCAATAAACAGGGGATAGATGAGCTACCTTACTTCAAAAACAGAGGATGCGGAAATGAAAAACCCACTGAAAAAGGATTCAACAGTAACAAAATAAATAAAAATTTCGTAAAGCAAGCTCTAGAATGCGCACACATCGCCCGTCACTCTCCTCTAACGAGGAGAAAAGTCGTAACATAGTAGGTGTACCGGAAGGTGCCACCTGGCCCAATCAAGCCCCTTTAGTCTAATCAAGACGAGGGCTTTTCAAGCCCTAGAACTAAGTGAAACTCCTAGAAGGAGCAGCTTTAAAAGCTTATGATAAGTGGTTAGTCTTGTAAACTAGAAGGGAAGGTTTAACTCCTTCTTAAAGCTTTTATTTTTCCCCTTTCCGGCCCCCTAACAACCCCCCCCCAAACGCCTTTAGGGTCATTGACCTTCTCGGTTAACCTAACCCTCCTCCTAGATAGCAAAGAAGTCTCCTCCTTTCTTCCTTATTTTATAATAAGGTTAATTCAGTTGTTCAATAATGTGCCTCTAAGTATTTAATTATGTAGATTCCCTTTAGAGTGGATTAAACGTTCTCCTTCTCCGACTAGACTTTAACCATCCGGTCCGTTCTCTCAGCTCCTATTCCTCAATCGTCCTAAGCTTCGCCTGTTCTTCTTCACAGCCTTGCTGCCTACTCTTTTTCGAAATAGTTCGCCTCGTTCACTCTGTTCACTTTAAGTCTCTTATTTTTTTTGGACGGCCTCTTACGGACTACCCTAGATATGATATCGAGGGCCCTAATGCTAAAATGGCATTAAAATATATGTTATTTATATAAATACTGTCTATACAGATGCTAGTTTAAATCAAAATAGTTGTTTTGGGGACAACAGACGCAAAGTTAGCCTTGCGCACCTGAGATGAAAAGATGTGACCTTTTATCAAGGGAATCAAAGACCCTTATTTTTCTTTAAACTACATCTCACTGAGTTGAAGCTGAAGAAATAGCATTTGGCCGTTAACCAAAAGGATGAAGGTTAAACCCCTTTCAACTCAGGGTTTAAGTAGCAAAGAAGTAATGCCTCAGGTTTAGGTCCTGTTATCAAGGGTGCAATTCCTTTCTTAAACTGTGGTCTCCAGATTTTCTGAATCCTCTGCGTGCAAAGCAGAAATTTTAACCTTAAACTAAGATCACAAAGACTTAAGTTAATAAGACTATGAGCCTTCAAAGCTCAAAGAATAGGTTGGACCCCTATAGTTTTTGGGTTCTATGGTGTCAATAAAACATATTTAATTGCAAATTAGAAGTAGCCTCAAGGCTAGAACCTAACTCAAAGTAACCTGAATCGCACAGGGATATGCTCTGTGTAAGAGAGATGCTTTCTACTTAGCTATACCTTGGTATTTATATAAATAGACGTAGTGTAAGCTAAAACAAGCTTTCGGACTCATATTCCGAAAATGGAAGTTAAAACCTTCCCTCTACTACTCCGAAGATTGTAAGAGTTTAACTTACTATTCCGATCTGACAATCCGGTGTTATAAAATTAACTAAAACTTCGACAAGATGTCTGAAAAAGAACGGGGTTGTAAACCCCTTAATGTGGATTAAAGCTCCACTCTTCGTCACGCTATTAGTATAAAGATTACGCTTGACTTCCAATCAAGAAATCGTGGCTTTATCCACGGTAACGTATGCCTCTGTAGCAAAACGGTAATGCGGGGGACCTAAGTTCCCCTATAAGGAGTTCGATTCTTCTCCGAGGTTATGTCTTATATACTGTTTTTAATACACTCCTTAGCATTCTTGGTACCAATATTATTAGCTGTGGCCTTTCTGACACTAGTGGAACGAAAGGTGTTAGGTTATATGCAGTTTCGAAAGGGCCCAAAAGTAGTCGGACCATATGGCATACTACAACCATTCGCTGATGCTTTAAAGCTATTTATTAAGGAAACCCTTAAGCCATCAACTGCTTCTCCATATCTATTCTTCTTTTCACCACTACTATTTCTAACATTAGCTTTAATCCTATGATCTCTTATTCCAATGCCTTATCCATTAATAAAACTAAAGTTATCTCTCCTCCTTATACTAGGCTTATCAAGGCTAGCTGTTTATAGTATCTTAGGGTCAGGCTGAGCCTCCAAATCAAAGTATTCTTTACTAGGTGGTATTCGAGCCGTAGCTCAAACCATATCATACGAGATAAGTTTAGGACTTATATTATTGTCTATTCTCTTATGAGTCGGATCCTTTTCCATTATAGATATTTTAAGTCTTCAAGAGAAATGCTGGACCATATTACCCTTAGCTCCCTTAGCTATTATGTGGTTTGTTTCCACTTTAGCAGAAACAAATCGGGCTCCATTCGACCTAACAGAAGGTGAGTCAGAACTAGTTTCAGGATACAAAGTAGAATACGCAGGAGGGCCATTTGCCTTATTTTTTATAGCAGAATATAGAAAAATTATTTTCATGAACACTCTAAGAGCAGTCTTATTCCTAGGAGGCAGCAGACCAATATATGAAATTCCCATAATAGCTCAAGGGATCCTTGCTATAAAGGCAATACTACTGGTTTTTCTATTTTTATGAGTGCGTGCTTCCTATCCGCGATTCCGGTATGACCAGCTAATGCATCTCACTTGAAAGAATTATCTACCTTTAACCTTAGGAGCATTCAGAATGACCCTCGCCATAATAACCATATCCAAAGGAAAAGCTGGTCTCTACTAATCTTTATATAAATGGGTTCACTCCGAGCCGGAAATTCTGACCGATAATCAGAACAAAGAGGTTAAACTCCTCTTGAACCCTATGAACCGCACCGTAGTAATATTCTTACTGACTACACTGATATCTGGAACTTTACTAGTAGTAACTTCAAAGCATTGATTTCCAATATGACTAGGTCTAGAATTAAGAACTCTCTCACTACTCCCCTTACTTAGATTCAACACTTGATCACGGGGAACAGAAGCCACCTTAAAGTACTTTCTAGTACAAGCGTTCAGAGCAGCTCTTCTACTTAATGGAGCCACTCTAAATTTATGAATATCAGGAAAATGAGAAATAACTTTATCCAGAGAACCTATAGTGCACTCAATAATAACATTGGCCTTAGTGATAAAGTTAGGCTTAGCTCCTTGCCACTTTTGATTTCCAGATGTACTTAGAGGCTTAACCTTCAACAAAGGCATAATAATAGCCTGTTGACAAAAGATAGCCCCCTTATTTCTTATCACTAAACTAAAATCCCTCATAGTTTCAGAATTAATAATAATATGCTCTATCTTATCAGTCATAATAGGAGCCTGAGGAGGTTTAAAACAAATAAGAATCCGAAAGATACTAGCATACTCCTCTATAGGTCATATGGGATGAATTTCCTGCACCATATTTTTCTCCATAGAAACAGCCATCCTCTTATTCACGTTTTATATACTAAACAAAGTTCTAATTTTCTGCATTTGCAAAACCAAAAAATTATATAGGCTCTCCTCCCTAAGAAAGATAAAAAGGAAACCAACAAGAGCTATACTATTTATACTAGCCCTACTGTCTCTTGGAGGGCTTCCACCTCTAGGCGGATTTATAAAAAAGTTAGTACCTCTCTCAATATTTACATTAAACAATAGTCTCTTTATAATTCCCTTCTTCATAATAGGCAGCCTCATAAGTCTATATTTTTACCTCCGAATAACATTTAAAACAAGCCTGACACTATTCCCACAAAAAAGGTTAAGATTACTACCAATCCGAAGCACCAACCCAACAAAGCAAACACTAATCATAAGAGCTCTTGCTCCTCTAACTATTTGAGGCCTCCTACTTATACCATCATTTTACCTATTTATATAAAGAAAAGTTCCATTAAGAACACAATTTAAGAACCACTAAATACAAAAACAAAGCTAGCTTCGTTTAAAATAGTACCTTGAGGGAAACTTGAAATATTATTAAAATAAAAACCAGAAAAGGAGATTAAACCTTACCTTTTGCATCATGGCCTAACAAGAATACAGGGACAGTACTCCAACACCCGAAAAGTGGCGAGCTAATTTTTCCTACAGATAGAGTTACAATCTCACTGTTGCAATAGTGAGACAAGAGGTGAAATTAGAGGTGAAATGCCAATCGCGCCACCTGATAACTGGTTTTCGGAGAAAAAAGTAAAAGCTTCTCCATCCAAAGGACACTCCTCACTATTTTACAAAGTAAAGAATAACCACAGGAATGGAAAGAGAGTAGAAGATAAGTCCTACTCTCAAAAGGGAAACAACCCCAAGCGTAAATAAGATCAATAAAAACAAGGGAACCAAAATAAAGTAGGCCTAAAAGCTGCCAACCTAACAGAAAGCGTTAAAGCTCTAAAAATATACCCAAAAATATATGAAACAAATACCCATTTTCACTAAAAGTATCCGAAACTAACAATGTTAGGATAAGTAAAAAGAAAACTTCTAAGCCTCACTAGGAATCTATAAACTTAACCAAAAGAGCAGAACACGAGAATGCTCAACCTACAATACCATCAACCCAGACGTGAGCAAATTAGGTTAAACAGAAGGAAAGGAACTCGGCAAACAACAAAAAGGACTGTTTACCAAAAACATAGCCCTTTGAAAATACATAAAGGGTCACGCCTGCCCAGTGGCCAAAAGCTAAACGGCCGCGGTATCTTGACCGTGCAAAGGTAGCATAATCATTTGTCTTTTAAATGGAGACTTGTATGAACGGCAAAACCTTTTTTAACTGTCTCTCCTTCTACCCTTCTAAATTTCTATTTATGTGAAGAAGCATAAATACAAGAGAAAGACGAGAAGACCCTGTCGAGCTTCAGCCAATAAGTGAATGAAGAAGACCACTCAAATCATATCACATAAAGGCTTTGGTTGGGGCAACCATGGAGAAAAAAAATCCTCCAGAACCAATAAAAGAAAACTACTCCTTATTATAAACTTACTTTTAAGAACCAGAAACTGGAAAACGGAAAAAGTTACCGCAGGGATAACAGCGTAATCCCCTCTAAGAGTCCTTATTGACGAGGGGGCTTGCGACCTCGATGTTGGATTGGGGCCTCCCTTGGGTGCAGAAGCTCTAAACGGTTAGACTGTTCGTCTATTAAAGCCCTACATGATCTGAGTTCAGACCGACGTGAGTCAGGTCAGCTTCTATCTTCTTAAAGACCTTCCTAGTACGAAAGGACCGGAAAGTCCCTTTAAATAACTAACTTCAAAAAGGAAAGAAAAACAGAAAATTTTCAAGAGATTTACTAATATACACCCAAAACCAGACCCTCTAGTGGTGCATCTCAAGGCACCCCTAAGGCCTAAAAACCCCCATTAAAAATTATTTTAAAATCTTTCATAAGGGGGAGGTATTACAAGTTTTTAAATTTTCCTCTTCAAAAATATAAATC